CTTCAAACTGGTAAGCTTTAACCATGGTAATGTTCCAAAATTCTTGGTTGATAGAGAATCAAAGTAGATTTACCAATGAATCGCGAAATGCTATGGTTCTTAACTTTTTTTTTTTTTATTTAGTAAGAAGTCATTCGCTGGATCATGCACATTTTCCTAGTTATAACGAAAAAAATGCAGTTGGTTGGATCCAATCTATTCTTTGAAATAAACAACTCGCACACACTCCCTTTCCAAAAAAAATCAATACACCCAGTACTACACTTAGATTTATTAGATTTGTTGCTAAAATATCGGTATCAAACCCGAAACTTCCGGCGGATGGCCAGTAAAGGAAGCAAAGAAAAGAATCGGTTATATTTTTCATATGATCGCATCTCCTCTTATGGATAGACTCATTTTCTTTCTACGATTCCCGGTTTTTTTTATTTTTTTATTCGTTTTTTTTATATGATAGAATAAACTATCATATTATTATTTAATATGAATATTCTATATATAGAATAATTATTTTTCCATTTCTTACTAATAATAACTATTCATTATTTGTAAGAATATCAATAGAATAAGAAGACTATTCTATATATTAGAGAATATAGAATATATTTATATATAAATATATTCTATATTTTGAATTGATTAGTCGATTGAAAGATTTCCCGATACTTCATAAAAAAGGGGGGGTTCATTGGACTAAATAAAGGGGCGGAAGAGGGCGAATCGTTATGTTAATCCGAATGAAGAAAAAATTGTCGGAGTGAAATCTGAATATAATAAAAATCAAGAGCAGCTATGAAAGTCCGCGGAAAAAACAATTTTGATTTTTCTATTTTTTTTTTAAGATTAAACAAAAGGATTGGCAAATAAAAGCGCTAATGCTACAACCAGCCCATAAATAGTTAAAGCTTCCATAAAAGCCAGACTAAGTAATAAAGTACCCCTTATTTTGTCCTCTGCTTCTGGTTGTCGCGCAATCCCTTCTACAGCTTGCCCTGCAGCTGTGCCTTGACCAACCCCAGGTCCAATAGAAGCAAGCCCGACGGCCAACCCAGCAGCGATAACAGAAGCAGCAGAAATCAGTGGATTCATGATAAGTTTCTCCTATTCCAAATAAAATAAAGAAATAGTTAATAATATAATCAACAAAGAAATTATGACTTAATTGTTTCATTCTTCATATTTATCTAGTCGAAGTGTAATTCAAAATTCAAAACTGAATAATTTTTATTGAATTATCAAAATTACTTCGATATTTACTTTTTTTCGTTTCTACCGATGTAGTTTTTGGGGAATACATACAATTTTTGTTCTTATCTTAGATTTTGAACCTTTCTTTTAATTCTTCGTTCTTTCTTTATTTTTATAGTCATTCAATTCTACAAAAGATGGATCTTTTTTTTTGAATCCCCACCTAAATTTAGATTTTAGATTAGAGTAGTAGCAGGACAAATTTAGATATATAGTCATATATAACTAATGAATATCTACTATGACATATACATGTGTTTGTTCCATAGCGTAAACCAATTAGTTGTATCTTAGATTCAATGGGATTCGAGAATCATTCTTGGAACCCCCCCCAAAAAAAAAGGGTTGTCTTATAACGATTAGATTATATATACACCCAGTTCGACCCCCTCACCTAATCCCCAATCTCTATTTTTTTGAAAGGCCTTTCTTTTATTCACTAATTACCCCCTATGGATCGAATTAATCTAAATCAATTCGTTAGACCGAATTTTTACATGGAAAAATAAGAATTTAAGTGATCTAAATGTGATTTTAGATATTCTTTTTTATTTATATTTATGAAAATAAATATACTTGGGTCAATCATTGAATGAATGAAACGGAAATTTTTTCTAGTTCGGTTTTACATATTTTTTTTACAATTGAATTGCCCGGTAATTGTTTTTATTTATACTTATTATTATTGCATCTTTTTGGGGGATTTAGATAATCCTTTTGATTATTATTAAAACTTTTGAAAATTTCTTTGGATTTTTTGATTTCTTTTTCTTAAGTAGATTATCGTGAGCAACACATACTTTGTCGCGGGTTAAACGAAGAAAAAAGACTATTTTGATAGATAACTAGTCAATGATGTCCTTCCATGGATTCACCTATATAAGCCGCAGCTAAGGTCGCAAAAATAAGAGCTTGAATACCGCTTGTAAATAATCCAAGGAACATAACAGGTATAGGAACTACTAAAGGTACTAACGAAACAAGAACAACTACTACTAATTCATCAGCTAATATATTTCCGAAAAGTCGAAAACTAAGCGATAGGGGTTTTGTGAAATCTTCTAAGATGTTAATAGGTAAAAGTATTGGAGTTGGTTGGATGTATTTACCAAAATACGCCAATCCTTTTTTTGAAATACCCGCATAGAAATAGGCTACTGACGTAAGTAAAGCTAACGCAACGGTAGTATTTATATCATTTGTGGGTGCAGCTAACTCTCCGTGAGGTAACTTTATAATTTTCCAAGGCAAAAGAGCCCCTGACCAATTCGAAACAAAAATAAATAGAAAGAGAGTTCCAATAAACGGAACCCACGGACCATATTCTTCTCCAATCTGAGTTTTGCTCACGTCTCGAATGAATTCAAGGACATATTCAAAGAAATTCTGACCGGACGTGGGAATAGTTTGCGGATTTCTAACAACTAGAATGGTTGAAATTAATAAGATAGCAATTACAACCCAAGAGGTAATAAGTACTTGAGCATGCACTTGAAAATCCCCTATTTGCCAATAGAAATGTTGACCTACTTCCACAGCAGATATATCAAAGAATCTGTTTAATGTGTTGATGTAACATAATAGAACATTCATATTGCCCTGCCCTCTAAAAAAAATATATATAACTTGAAAGGGAATTATTTTGATTCAACCATTTCCTTATTTTACTTTCATTTTCTATTTTGAATACCTACTAATCACAAAAGATTTCTTTTTTTTTTCACAATTTTTTAATGCTATAATAAGCGATTCCATAAATCTATGACCGCCCAACCAAATCTAAAAATTTATTTATCTTATTATTAATCACAAATTCCGTATATAGCTAGCTAGAACGACCCTCACAAATTGCAAAAACCAATTTGTTAAGAATTAAGCGGATTGAAGCTATAGCATCATCATTAGCCGGAATCGAAATATCGGCGAGATCGGGGTCACAGTTTGTATCGATTAAACAAATCGTTGGAATTCCCAAAGTGATACATTCTCTAAGAGCCGTATATTCTTCTTGCTGATCGACGATTATTACAATATCGGGTAACCCTGTCATATATTTTATGCCGCCCAGATATCTTTCCAAATGAGATAATTGTCTCTTCAACATAGCGGCATCTCTTTTTGGAAGAGAGTTTATTTTCCCCGTTTTTTGCTCCGTTCTCAAGTCCCTGAACTTACGAAGTCTCGTTTCTGTAGTATACCAATTCGTTAACATACCTCCGAGCCATTTTTTATTAACATAATGACATCGGGCTCTTATTGCAGCCCGTCTTACTGAATAGGCTGCTTTTTTTTTCGTACCAACAATTAAGAATTGTTTTCCTCTGCTTGCTGCATCAAAAACCAAATCACAAGTTTCGGATAAAAAACGAGCAGTTCGGGTAAGATTTATAATATGAATACCTTTCCGTTTTGCCGATATAAAAGGTGCCATTCGAGGATTCCATTTCCTAGTATCATGGCCAAAATGAACTCCAGCTTCCATCATCTCTTCAAAAGTTATGTTCCAATATCTTTTTGTCATTTATCCCCACACTTTTTTTTTTCAATAAAAAAAAAGAGACCAAGTATCCTGAAATAGCAATAAATAATTGTTCCGATGGAACCTTCTCTTTTATAGACGGTTGGCGATTAATATATAATCAGGCCATTCATTTTGTTCTATTTATTATTTTGTTTTTATTATACTTTATTACCAAATCAAATGAATGCATTTAAAATAAAGGGATGAATCGAATCCACTTTTAGGAAGCATTAAATCTTAGATTTCTAATCTAATAATTTTCTGTGATGGAAGAAAAGATTTCTAATTTCTACTTCGAATAATTTTTTTTTTTTCCGGGTAATCGTCTTATGTTGCCTTGACCGTGAACGGTCCGTTATTCTTTTGAATCCGGTACCAACGGGTATCATTCCCCCTAAAACAACATTTTCTTTAAGACCTTTCAACCAATCGATACGACCCCGAAGAGCTGCTTTTGCTAAAACTCTAGCAGTTTCTTGAAAACTCGCTTCGGATATGAAACTTTGAGTATTCAAAGATGTTTTTGTTATTCCCAATAATAAAGCTCGGTAACAAATTGCTTCTTCCAAGGCACGTCCCGTTCGTTCTGCTCGCAATAATCCAATTAGTTCGCCTGGTAAAAATACATTAGACATTCCATCTTCTGAAACCAAGACTTTGGATGTTATTTGACGCACAATAATTTCGATATGTCTATTATGGATGTGTACTCCCTGGGATCGATAAACCTTTTGGATTTTATTAACCAAAGAAATACGACTTTGCGCTATAGTTAGCTCAGCACCAATCAAGAATCCCCAAGGAATGCCGAGAATTCTTGTTATACACTCGTTCCACGCATCAATTCTTTTTTCTAGATTCATCGATATTGAATCAATCGAACGTATTTCTAATATCTGTTCCACTTTTGGAAGACCTTGTGTTATATCACCGGATCTCGATTTTTCATATAGGAATGTAACTAAAATATCTCCTTGAAAAAGGATCTCCCCATAATCTCCATGAATGGTTGCTCCTGGAGTCGCCAAATAGGGGTTCGCCGATCTTATTATTACAGAATCCATTTGAACAGTTAGAACTTGACCCGATTTTAGTTTTAGGTGTGGTCCATTTTTTATTTGAGCTATACATATATTTTCACAAATAAATTGTCCAAGACTAATTATTGTAAACGTTTTTTCAGAATAATAATGATGGAGAAAATCCCAATTCAAATGTAATGGATTCAAAACGATATTACTGTATGGATCCGGTTTAAAAATTTTCTCATTTTCGTCCATTAAATAATATTTAATTACTTGAAAAATTTCCGTTAATTTGTCAAGTTGCCAACTTTTAATTATAGAGATCTGATTATAAGTTTTTAAATGATAAAGTGAATAAAAATTGGCAACTTGAAGGGCTATTCCTAAGGGGCCTAAAGAATTCTTATTATTAATTGGAATTATGGGATCTTTGTTTATCCCATTGTGATATTTTACATTATTGAATGATCTCATTTGAAAACAATTAGATGATGACAAAATTATCCAAGATCGGGATTCCTTATTTCTATTCAACAACATACGAATAGTTCCGTGATTTTGGCTAATTGATTGTTGAATTTTTGCCTTGGAATGAATAGAAAAAAATGGATTGATCCGATCCAATTCATTATCCGCGATCAATCCTAAACCAGACGGGTCATTTCTTTTTCTGATATATGAAGTATTCGATTTCACTAAGTCAATTCTTAGAAAATACTCAATCAAACCGTTTGTACTTACTTCAACAAAGGAAGCGGGGGCCTCCTCAATAGAAGACCTTTTTTTGCCTTGATCCCAATTCAAGACTAAACAAGTCCGAACTAATTGAATCCTTGTGTCGGAAATTCCCCGAATGTATTTTCCATTTCCATAAAGAATATAATTGACAACTTTTAGTTCCAGATTATCCCTTTCCTGAAATAGATCTTGGGGAAAAAGTTTTCCAAAATGAATACTGTCCGGTAGTTCATAAAAAATTACAGGTCGAACCAAAACAAAATACTTTTTCTTGGTAGTTTCGATCCATTGGATATAGATCCAATTGTTCGTTTTTTTTGATTCCTTCCATTTTTTTTTTACCGTTCCGGGTGTTATCAAGGTGGCACTGTGTCGGGATCTCTTATCCATCTCTCCGGGAAAATGGATATTTCCAGAAAATATTTTTAATATAATTTTTTTTTTTTTCTTTTCTAATCGGAGCAATCCGCCTACTCGACTTCTTATATTGAAAGTGATTGGTGTTCCTATTCCAACGAGACTATTATTCCGTACCATTATGCAAGAAGATTTGGGTAAAATATGCACTTCTTCGGGAATAAAAAAAAAGCGATCTACTTTTATTTGGTATTTTGTATTTAATTCTTTGATTCCTCGATACTCAATGAAATCTTCTTTTTGAAAAACGGAATGAATTCCTATAGTTCTATATTTAATAATTCCCGAACTCTGTTTTCTGTATTGAGGATTATCAAAATAAGCAAAAATACTATTTCTATGAAAAATTCCATTGATAGGTATTTCAATGGGGACACCGGAAGGGGGCATTAGTTCGTTCTTTCGTTCTTGAATGGATTGGAATGGAAATGGAATAAGAAATCTATTTCTTCGCCTTTTCGCCAATAAATTAAAGGTATCGTGAAAAATAGCAGGATCCATTAAATGAGAATGATCCGTACATATGGTTTGATTAAATATGGAATAATCGCGAATCCCCTTTTCTTTTGTACCAAAAGTCTTGAAACTAAAAAATTTCTGTTTTACGTGATCATTACTTACAAAAAGATTAGAAGTATTTCTTTTTCCATTTGAAAGAGAATCCATGTGAATTTGATCTTGATCCCTGCGAAGTAAAAAATGGATTGTATCAGACCTGCACGACTTTCCTGACAATATCCATAAATGACTTGTTTTTGGTAAGATATGTACATTACTATACATAAATTCTGATGCATGGTACACATCGGTACTCCAATGCATTTCCCCTCCGGAGTCAGAATAAATATGTTTTCGAACCCTTTCTTTCAAATTAAAAATATATGTTCCCGCGCGGATCTCAGCAATTACTTGTTCTGATTTTACATATTGATCATTTTGAACTACTAGAAAACTTTTTGATGGAATAATCACGTTATGTATAATATCGTGACTTTCGATAGTTACATACAAGTCTATTTTACATATAAAAGCAGGATATCCATGACGTGTGCGTGTAGGGTGAACTAAATCCTCGTTAAATTTTATTTTTCCGTTCGAGGGGGCTCGCACATATTCTGCAGTACCCCCTGTGAATACTCCACCAGTATGAAAAGTTCTTAATGTTAGTTGAGTTCCCGGTTCTCCAATAGATTGACCAGCAATAATACCTACAGCTTCTCCCAATTCTACCAGGTCCCCATGAATAGGACTCCGCCCATAACACAATCGGCAAATCCAAGAGGTATTCCTACAGGTAAAGGGGGTTCGAATAAATATAGGTTGTGTTTGAAAAGTTATGAATCGATTGATAAGTCCAATTCCAATATCTTGATTTCTAACGACAATGCACCGTGAACCTATATATATATCGTCTGCTACTACACGACCAATTAATGTTTGTATCAAAATTCTTTCTGGCATCATTCCATTTCGGGTATTTACAGAAATCCCTCGGATGGTACCGCAATCTGTTCGACGTACAACAATGTGTTGAACCACTTCAACAAGTCGACGTGTAAGATATCCAGCATCTGATGTTCGTACAGCAGTATCTACAACCCCTTTACGGGCTCCGTAGCAAGAAATTATATATTCTGTTAAAGACAGTCCTTCACGTAAATTGCTTTGAATGGGTAAATCAATCATTTGTCCTTGTGGATCTGACATTAATCCTCTCATTCCGACTAATTGGTGCACTTGAGATGCATTTCCTCTAGCTCCTGAAAAAGACATTATATGGACTGGATTAAAGGGGTCAGTCATCCTAAAATTAGGATTCATTTCTTGTCGCAAATATTCGCTTGTCGCATACCATATTTCAATGGATTGGCGTAATTTTTCTACCGCGTGTACATTCCCATAATGATTATGTTTTTCCAAAATTGAACTTTGTTGTTCAGCATCTTGGACTAGCCACCCTTTAGAAGGTATTGTTAAAAGATCATCAATTCCTAATGAAATAGATGTGGCAGTCGCTTGACGGAACCCTAGAGTTTTTACTTGATCCAGGATGTGTGATGTATATGCCATTCCGAAATGATCTATTAATCTGCTAATAAGTCGTTTAATTGCGGTTCCACCTATCACGTTATTGTGAAAGACTAGATTGGCCCGTTCTGCCATAAGTACCTCCATATTCCACTCAGTGGGATTCGGTTAGACAATGGATTTGAGTGAATGATTGGAAAACTTCCTTTTCTTTATGTTTATTCACGTAGAAAATTAAAAAAAAAAAAGATGCTAGTTGACCTGAATTTACACCAGTATCATAAATTTACCTACCTTGGATACCAACACTAACCATGTATATGATTAGATACTATATGAATCGGCTCGAGAAAAACCTTGTATAGCTTCTTCGATTTCTCGATAAAAAGAAATATGACCAACAGTGGTTCGAATGTATATACAACGAATTTCTTTTTTTTTACTTCGTATTACTAAATAATGCTCATAAATCTCATAATAGGTACCAAAAGATTCATAGTGAACTTCGATAGGAAGTTCTCTTGAAGACATAATGCATTGATCTATTCGCCACCGGAGCCAAAAAGGACTATCTAAATTGATTCTTTTCTGTCGATAAGCTCCAATTGCATCATAGGAATTGCAAAAAAAGGGTTCTTTTTTTTTCATATACTTAGAGTTATTTGTGCAAATTTTTTCATTTTGAGAATTCCTGCAATTAAACGGATTATATCTGGTTGCACAAATACCTCGACGATTTCCGCTAGTTAATACGTAAAGTCCAATAAGCATATCTTGAGTTGGTACGCAAATGGGATCCCCAATAGCCGGAGACAGGAGGTTCGTATGAGAAAACATAAGTAAATGAGCTTCTGCTTGAGCCTCCAAAGATAAGGGCACATGAACAGCCATTTGATCCCCATCAAAGTCTGCATTGAATCCCTTACACACTAATGGATGTAAACAAATAGCACGTCCTTCTACTAAAATGGGTTGAAATGCCTGTATGCCCAATCTATGCAAAGTAGGTGCTCTATTTAGCAATACTGGATGCCCCCGCATAACTTCTTGAAGTATTTCCCATACAATCGGTTCTTTTTCCCGGATTTTACTCTTAGCAACTACTATGTTCGAAGCAAAATGTTTTCGAATTAAACCACGAATTAGAAATGTCTGAAATAGCTCTATTGCTATTTCGCGGGGCAATCCACATCGATGTAATGAAAGTGATGGACCTACAACAATAACGGAACGCCCCGAATAATCAACCCGTTTTCCAAGTAGAGTCTCTCGAAATCTTCCCTCTTTGCCCTCAATTATATCTGAAAACGATTTGTAAACTTTATTATGACCGTCCCTCATTGGTTGTCCGCGGATTCCATTATCAAGAAGTGTATCCACGGCTTCTTGTACCGCTTTTTCTTGAGACATTAGTAATCCCCTTGGTGTAAATTCAGTTAATAGATCAATAAGAGTATTGTTCCGATAGATAACTCTTTGATAGAGTTCATTAATATCCGAACTCATTAGTTTACCTCCATCTATTTCAATAATAGGTCTCAATTCGGGAGGAAGAACTGGTAAGAGACATAAAACCATCCATTCTGGTTCTATATTTGTTCGGATAAAGTGCTTAGCTAATTCCATGCGTCGAACCAAAAAATTCTTTCTTCTTCCAACCTTTCGATCTTCCCATTCATTTTCATTGTCAGTGGATCCCTCTTCCCCTAATTCTTTCCATTCTACCAACGAAGAATCCATAATAATTCTTAAATCCAGATCAACTAATTGTTCTCGTATAGCACTTGCTCCACTAGAAATTTCTCTATTTCGAAATGGATCGAAATCTTGAGTAGCAAAAAAGTCTGGGATACTGTATTTCCAGGATTGGATTTCATATTCGAATAAACCTCGTAATCGTAAGAAAGTTGGTTTTTTAACTACGGGCCTAGCAAATGAAAAATTTGGATAGGATCCAATAAGATGGATCTCCCCCTTTGAAAATCGGACATGAGGGTTTCCTCTCATCCGGCTAAAGTATTTATACACAATAAAGAAAGGGGTTTCCGCTTTCAAATTTATGAAAACCTCCAATCTAAAATAAAAAAGGTTTACTCTTTACTCAAGTTATCAATAAAGACAAAGCAACATTTCATTGATACATTCTTCTTTTTTATTTTCTGAATTATTTATCCAATTCAAAATTACGACAGAAATGAAATGTAAAATTCTTGAGTAGTCTACCTCCCTTCGAACGAGGAATCCTCGAAAAAAAAAAACTATTCATAAAAAAATATCCTCGAATTCATAAGAGATTTCTTTGTCTATATATCATACCATTTGATCTTTTAGGTCAAGACGTCACCTCGACGGTTATGCCACAATGTCTTTAAGCCTATATGCGATAGATAGACTTCTGCAATCATGATATATTTTATTCTTTGAACATAATTATAGTTCTAAAAAAAAAAAAGAGATGGAATAATGAACCCCCCCCAAAAAAAAGTATTTTTTTTTCACAAGGTACGTACAGTTATAAATAAATTTTTATTTGTTACTGAATTGACCATAGACCAATTCCCTTATTGATTGGGGAGTATTCAATACTCCCATGAATTCTGAGCTTCATGTTACTCATCCCAAGAGACATGCCAGATAGAGGACATCCCAATTTAATTGAATGGAATGACAGTTTATCGTTCGAAATCTGTACAATAATAATTTTTATCAAATCACACATCGCAGTATACTAGATTTTCTAATTCTTTAAGAGGTTTATCTAAAAGACTCGCGATATAACTAGGAAGACGTTTCAAATACCACACATGGGTTACTGGACATGCTAATTTTATATACCCCATTTGATATCTACGTATTCGAGAATCAACAAATTCTACCCCGCATTGTTCACAAAATTTTGGTTGGTCTTTTTTATCTCCGATTACTCGATAATTTCCACAAGCACAAATCCCACTTTTTATAGGCCCAAAAATTCTTTGACAAAATAATCCATCTTTTTCAGGATTATTGGTTTTGTAATGAAGAGTATAGGGTTTTGTTACCTCCCCAACTATTTCTCCATTAGGTAGGATTTTTTTTGCCCAAGCACTTATTTGTTCAGGAGAAACTGATCCAATTCGAAGGTGTTGATGTTTATACTGATCAATCATAGAATAAAATTTCTGATTCAGTCCAATTAAACTTCCTTCCTTTGAATCTGGAAGTCTTTCTCAGATACAAGGAAATGGTTCAGTTCCAGAGCCAAAGATCGTAGTTCTCGAACGAGCAATCGAAAAGATTCTGGAGCATCCACAGGTTTAGGTATTGTTCCCCCAAGAATCGTAGTTCGGAGTACTTCTTGACGAGCTTTAATATGATCGGATTTATAAGTCAGCATCTCTTGTAAAATATGAGCAACACCGAATCCCTCGAGGGCCCAAACCTCCATCTCGCCTACCCGTTGTCCTCCTTGTTTGGCCCTTCCTTTAAGGGGTTGTTGTGTAACAAGTGCATAATGTCCAGTGGAACGTCCGTGTATTTTATCATCAACTTGATGAATTAATTTCAAGATATAAGGCTTTCCTATTATAACAGGCTGTTCAAAAGGATTCCCTGTTCTTCCATCAAATATTCCGCTCTTTCCCGGATACTCGGGTTCAAATATCCATGGATTTGATGTTTGTTTACTGGCCTCATATAATTCAGAAAACACAAGTTTTCTGGAAGCCTCTTGTTCATATCTCTCATCAAAAGGTGCTATTCGATAATGTCTATTTAGCATACTCCCAGCTAACCCGAGCGAGCATTCCAATATCTGTCCTACATTCATTCGTGAAGGTACCCCTAATGGATTGAAGACCATATCAACGGGTCTTCCATCTTGCAAATAAGGCATATCCTGTCTAGACAAAATCTTTGAAACGATACCTTTATTTCCATGTCTCCCGGCCACTTTATCACCTACTTTGATTTCACGTTTCTGTGAAATATATATATGAATCGTTTCTGGATTATAGATAGAACTGTGGATCCATCTCACATCAATAACTCGGCCCCTACCACCTATAGGTAGTTTTAGACAAGTTTCCTTTGAGGTGGATACCTGAATCCCAAGTATAGCTCGTAATAATCTATCTTCGGGGGCATATGAGGATTCTTTCGCCATTTGAGGCGTTAATTTACCCACTAAAATATCGCCCGTTTCTACCCAAGATCCCAGAATCACAATTCCATTTTTGTCTAAATTTCGGAGTAAATGGGCTTCTAGATGTGGAATTTTTTTAGTGATTCTTTCAGGACCATGGCTTGTCACATGAGTCTGAATTTCATATTTCCGTATATGAAAAGAAGTATAAATATCTTCATAGACCAGACGCTCACTAATGAGTACAGCATCTTCAGAATTGTAACCTTCCCATGGCATATAAGCTACTAATACATTTTTTCCCAAAGCGAGTTCACCGCCAACTGTAGCAGCACCATCTGCTAAAATTTGTCCCTTTTTTACGCATTTACCTTTTTGAACCTGGGATTTTTGATGCATGCAAGTATTTTTGTTGGAACGTTGATATATAATTAATGGAATGCTTAGAGCATCCCCATTTCCAAATAAAACGATCTTGTCAGTATCGTTATAAACGATCTTTCCCTCGTGTTCGGCTATAGCGGGAACTCCTGAATCTAGGGCCACTTGGCGTTCCAATCCAGTTCCAACAATGCACTTTTCGGACCGAGAAAGAGGAACTGCTTGACGTTGCATATTAGAACTCATCAAAGCCCGATTCGCATCATTATGCTCGATAAAAGGAATTAGGGAAGCTCCAATAGAAAAATATTGAAAGGGAAAAATACTTCGAAGATGAACCTGTTCCCATGCAATAGTCAGAAATTCTTGACGGTATCGAGCTGGAACAATCTGCTCCTCCTGAATATCGCGATTCAGTGCTAAAAAATTTCCCGTCGCTACCATATAGTATTCATCTCTACTTGGTGATAAATAAAGCATTCGTATTCTTTTTGATCTCTCTGAAATTTCAAAAAATGGACTTTCTATAGACCCCCAACGACCAATCCTTGCATGAATTGCCAAGGATCCAATAAGTCCGACATTGATTCCTTCCGAGGTGTCAATTGGACAAAGGCGTCCATAGTGACTAGGATGGATATCCCGTATCCGAAAACTAGCAGTTCGCCCCGTCAATCCTCCAGGACCCAAATAACTCCATTTTCTCCCATGAACTATTTGGGTCAATGGATTGGTTCGATCTAAAACTTGAGATAATGGGTGTAATCCAAAAAAAGATTCATAAGTGGTTGTTAATGGAGTTGAAGTCACTAAATGCTGAGGAGTCGGTATAAATTTATATTTAATTTCTCCAGATATAGTTCCTGTAATTATATTTTCTAAACGAACGAGAGCCAACCCAAATTGATCTTGTAAGAGATCTGCTACGGAACGAATACGTTTATTTTTCAAATGATTCATATCGTCAAGTGTACCCATTCCAAATTTCATTCCAATCAAATGATCTGCAGCTGTCAATATATCTCGCGGTAACAAAAATGGATTGTTCTCAGGTATATCAATATTCAGCCTTCGGTTCATATTTCGCCGACCAATCCCCCCCAATTCACATCTTTGTTGAAAAAAATTTTTTTGTAATTCTGTACATAAAGATTCAGGAAATATGGGATCTCCGCCTACACAAGCAAATTGTCGATAAAACTCCAAAATGGCATTTTCTTTTGACCCTATTTTTTTTTCCTCCTTTTCATTGAGGAAAGACAAGAAAATTTCAGGGTAGCAAACGTTCTCAAGAATTTCGCTTAAATTCGAACCCATAGCTGATGATAGAACTAGAATAGATATTTTCTGTTTCCTACTTACACGAGCCCATATCCTTGCTTTTCTATCAATTTCTAACTCCAATCTTCCTCCCCAATCTGATATTATTGTGCCAGTATAGACTGAAACTCCGTTATGGTCCAATTCTGAACGATAATAGATACCAGGGCTTTGCAATATTTGATTGATTACAATTCTGTATATTCCATTTACTATAGAAGTTCCCAGGGAATTCATTAGAGGAATGTTTCCAATAAAAATAATTTGTTCTTGGATATACCTACTGTTTTTCCAAAATAATCCCGCGGATATATAGAATTCAGAGGAATATGTAAGTGATTCATATACAGCATCTTTTTCTTTTATCGAGGGTTCTACCAATTGATATGTTTCCACAAATAACTCAAATTCAATTCCTTGATCCGTATCTTCTATTTTTGGAAACTTCAAAAGTTCTTCTGGTAAGCCCCGATCAATGAATCTACAAAATCCTTCAAATTGTATTTGATTCAATCCGGGTAGTGTAGACATTCCTTCATTCCCAACCCCAAGCATTTTGAATTTCCCCGTTTATTTTATAGAAAATATCCCATGATTTGCTGTTATTCTTCATCGAATCACATGAATAGATTTAGCAATAATGGAATTTCTGTTCTTTTTACTTTACCGAATCACATGAAATTTTACCTAACTACGTTTATGAAATCTATACCTATTATGAAAAGAGGAAATTTGATACTCAAATTGGAATTTGCAACAATACAAACAAATAGAATCTTAAGTAATAAATCTAAGTAAATGGAAACAAACTGATAAATTGCACCTAGACTTCGGGGTTTTTTTAAGAATCTCAAAAAAAAAAGAATTCTATTTATACTATTAGTATAGTATGATATTACATATTCCAATTCGATTGATACTCAAAAATGAATTAAGTATTTGCTCGGCTCCATGAGTCAGAAAAAATATACAATTTCTTTTTTTATCCCTTTACCATTTCAAGTGTTCAAAAAAGAATGAGAATTCACAAAGAACGGAGATATTTTTACCCATTTTTTGTAGAATTTGATAATACGGTCGCAGTGCATAAAAAGACTTGGGTTTATTAAATATGCATAAATATAACTTCAGCTATAGCTATCTATATATGTCTCTTACTTTTACTTTATTGCTGTCCTTTTTGTTCGGGACAGCACGTGTCGTGTTAATTTGTTTTTTCTATTCATTCATCAATCTATTTAATGAAAAATTGGCAAAAAAATGAAAGCACGAGAATTTTTTTGAAAATTCCCTATAATATAGGTATTATATATTATATACGAATAAGATACCCGATTATATAATATCTGTGTAACAATGAAAATTTATGTTCTGGGTTGACATATATTAACAGTAGCTGTTATAATTGAAATAGAGAGGGATTATTAAAAAAAAATCATAATATTGATTGGTTATGTATCAATTTCTTTTTTTTTTTCAATAGAACAAAGGGGATTAAAGAAAACGGAATTTAAGATACAAACACATCTAAAAAATAATTTTAGAACCCTTTTTTGGTTTTTTGAGAGGAGGGGTATTCTGATATATTTTTTTGTATCGTTTTGGCGGCATGGCCGAGTGGTAAGGCGGGGGACTGCAAATCCTTTTACCCCAGTTCAAATCCGGGTGTCGCCTGATCTGATCGACAAGAGAATTAAACTGGTTTATTCCGTTTTGTTGATACAGAAAACTTTGTATTTTTTTCCAGCGAAAGCAAATTTAGGGAAGGGGCTCTTGAGACTTGTTTGATTCAAAATTCTAAGCACCGGGAGGTTTCTTCTCTAAAATGCTATAAACTTTTTCGTCCCGGATTCAATGAAAAATTCATTAGAGTAGTGAAAAGGAATAGATCAATCTTGAAATGATAGTCCTTTCACTCCACTACTACTGTAGTGTCCCTCTACTGATTGGGTCTTGAATTACATTGGATAGGGATAGGTCGGACGGGGAGCATAATTCCATTTTCAGTTGGGGAAAGGGTTGAAGAAAAACCTTGTATACAAACTTATGTAAAGTATATGAACGCTTCTGCATTTATTCCATATTTGTTAGATTAATGAAATTGAATATGTAATTGGATTTATTTTTTTATTATTTATTTAAATTTCAATAGTTCTAATTTGATATTCATATTCTTTTTTTTTTATTATGAATTTCATTTTTATTTAATCCAATTCAAAAATAATTTCTATTTCCATTCTAAGAAAAATAAAATTCTTTTTGATAATCTCTAGTAAAAGATTTTCAGAGGCTGTTTTCCAATTGTTTTAGAGAACGAATCGGGATACAATAAGGATTAGATCCAATGGAAATAAGAGTATGCAAAGGAATCTATCTTGATTCTATATTTTTTACTTTTGACTTAATTAAATGGGGGGCAAAATAAAACACAGGTCTTTTTATTCCTACCTATTTAGTATGATTCATTCCCTTACAACTCCCAAGGATATTTTTTTATTTAGACTTACCATTTTTCAATTCTACTAGAAATAGAAATCAGATAAGAACTTGTTAGATGTTCTAATTGGATGTTTCGTGAATGGTCTTATGACGGAATCTTTTTTTGACCCTGTACCAGCGATTCCACTATTATGAAAAGATTTTATATATTATCATTTTTAGTGAAAAATAAAAACTAAAATAATACAAGAAAAATGAGTTAGTAAAGAATAATAAAATAATTTCTTCATATTGATAGGAGACAAAATTTACATGGATATAGTAAGCCTTGCTTGGGCTGCTTTAATGGTCGTTTTTACATTTTCCCTTTCCCTTGTAGTATGGGGAAGAAGCGGACTCTAAGGTACTACTAATTGAGTTAAGGGATCAAACTGTCTCAATTGTTTTATAGCTGGGTTCTTCCATTTTTTAACTATGTGAATTTAGTTATTTTATTAATACTAATTTTCTATCTGTATTTTGAACTTCTATTCTATTCCAGTGGTGTAATGTATTCTATGTATAATATAGAAAATAAAAATACTCTTTAAATCAAACAAATATTTGAATTGTTCCGATTTTACTGTCCGGGGAATACTGGGAATTGAAAACAGATTACTATTCCAAACCTAATTCTTTTTAAGATTTCTATTTTGATGAACTAGTTACCACCAATCTTTTGTAAATATGAAAAAGTTTTTAATAGAATCCCCGGATCATCTGTCAATTATTTTATCCATTTAATCAACAATCAATTCATTTTTTGGAATACTAAAAAGATTATTTTTTTTATTTTATTATTATATATATTTACCGGGATTCTGAAAAGAATCTGAAATCTAAAAATTCAAATCAGTAAAAGTTGCTTTTTGATTATTTCAGATTGATTGGAACCAATATATAATAGATTAGATGAAACAAAGAAAAAATGTGGATGACATTCCATCTATATCGATAGATATTTATCGTCGATATCTCTATATGAAAAGAAATTTATAGATTGGTCCATCCATATTAAACCTCTTTTTTTTTTAATAAGTAAAACATTCTATTTTTACGCTACCATAATAGATAGTATGGTAGAAAGAAATAGATTTGATTTCTTTCTACAATACTATCTGGATTTCATAGAAATCTGCGGATTGTAGTCTGATCATTTTATTTAAAACAAAGACCCGAAATGGAAATCCCTTTTTTTCATCGTTGCATTGATAAGAAATCAGAAGTCGTGTTTAAGTAAAATTAGTTACTTTGACTTACCGTTTTTACATAAATTATAAGTAAAAAGGCAGTAGGAACTAGAATGAAGAGTGCAGTAGCTATAAATGCGAGAATATTTACTTCCATAATCTCTATGTTTTCTTTCTCTTTAATTTCTAATAAATACTTCGGGATTTAATCCCATCGAAATGATCAATCTTTCGTCACTAAATTCAATGGTATAAATTTTATCTGGATGATATCAAATCGTGATCAATATCACGAATAACAATATCTGAGCTATCAAATCAATTCAGCGTCAATAATAAATATAGTATAATGTAGGAAGATCTTTTATACAGACCAAAAAAAAAAATAACTTTCTGATGCAATCAAAAATTCCTTTTTCTTTGTTCGTCCGAACCTTTACTTTAAAACTAAAAAAGAAACCATAAAGGGTATCCCTGTTAGAAATTATATTTTTTTTTTTAGTTTTATTTCCTTTCACACACGAAATCAATTGATATTTTTTGGATTGGATTTGTCTCAATCGGGACTGGCGGGGCTCGAACCCGCAGCTTCCGCCTTGACAGGGCGGTGCTCTGACCAATTGAACTACAATCCCAGGGAAAAAGTCGTATAGCATACATATTCTTACAATTTTCTTTGTTTTTCTATTGGAGATTCAAACCCCTGTACTGTAACTGAAAGAGGCAGACTTATATGTATATATAAGTATATATATCTTTTTAGGGGTCTGGACTTTAGCGAGATCGACACGGATTACTTGTAATCCGTTCGTTATTGCCAACTTGATTGAAAAATAAATGAATCAAGGAAACAAAAAAGACTCTTTTTTTGACTTTAACCCCCTCGACTTTATACTTACAGATCCCGATCGGAGTTTTGCAAAATTCGAGGAAAAATATGTAATTATGTAATATGGAAAAAAGAAATAGCACTCGAGATTCTATTCTTCTATATCCGAGCCCATCGGTGATTTTCAGAGAACACCCAACGGGTTATTATATCATTTCATGGTGGATCAGCAAATTTTTGGGCCGAGCTGGATTTGAACCAGCGTAGACATATTGCCAACGAATTTACAGTCCGTCCCCATTAACCACTCGGGCATCGACCCAGGAAGAATCAATTTTAGTCCTTATTGATAATCCCCGATCAATTTCATTTCGTAGTACCCTACCCCCAGGGGAAGTCGAATCCCCGTTGCCTCCTTGAAAGAGAGATGTCCTAAACCACTAGACGATGGGGGCATACTTGCCCGACCGCCATTCTACTATGTTCATAGTATGAACGGTTTTTTGAAATTGTCAATATAATCGAATGATATGATTCGATCAGAAGGATCTTCCCATCTTTCAGAATCCCTAAAAATTTTTTGATTCATCATTTAAATTTCGAAATTGTTCATTCCAATCACCAATCTAGAATTAAAAAAATAGAAAATAAAAATAAGTAATGCGAAAGAAAACAAAATAAACAGAGAATCCTTTCGGGGAATGATTGATTTGCTGGAACAGGCGCGGCATTAAGACCTCATTTCTTTCACTTTCATTCAGTGTTAAGAAGATTGAATTAGGTATATTTCTATCTCACACTAAGCCGGGAAATAAAAAAACGAGAATTCATTTGGAAATTGCGTAAATAAATAAGGGATGAAGATGAATAAGAATTGGGTTGAGGGACAGGACAAATTGAATCCATTTGTCAAACGGTGAAATATTTGAATTAGTCGGTACATGTATTAATGAAATGAATGAATTTCGTGTTATGATGAAGACGACTTCAATTCGAATCGGTTTTGAAAAAATTCCATTGTTATTTATCAAATCCAATATCAATAAATGATTTTTTTAACTACACTCACCAAGTAAATCCAATTTATTGCTCGTTAATGAGTTGCTCTGTACAAAAAATAGATCTATGTATCTATATATATGAATTTATATATATTAAGTATATATAATATATAATATAATAAGTATATGCAGTAACAAATAAATGTACTAAACTCATATTCCTATCGACTAGTTCCTTATTCCGGGATTGACTCAAATAGCGCCCCTTTAACTCAGCGGTAGAGTAACGCCATGGTAAGGCGTAAGTCATCGGTTCAAATCCGATAAGGGGCTTTTTTTGTCATAAAATGACAACGGTAGTATTCCTAATTTGAAGTAAGAATAGATATATTCTTGATATTTTTAAGAAGTTTATGTTTGTAATAAAAAAAAACTAATGAATAGTTGAATTTCATTAATCGAATTTGAAATATAAATAAATTCGATTAAGTTATTGTTATCATTCGAATTCATTCGAATAGAGTAAACTCATTCTAGTTAGAAAGTGAAATAGTATTCTTTTCTATATATATTTTTTTCTTTTTTTTTTTAGTTGTCAGATATTACTTTTTCTATTATTCCAATCAAAAATTGGCAAAGATTCTAAAAAAAAGTAAGTGGACCTAACCTATTGAATCATAACTATATCCACTATTCTGATA